CGCAATTTCACAATCAGTAGCGAGATCAAGTACTAGATAATTTAAGAATTTTTTTCTTCTTTTCTTGTTGCTTATCGCGATGTACTCAATAGAGAATTCCTCCATTTTTTATAGTCAAAAATGAGGGTTTTCCACATTATTAGCTTCGGACTAGAAACTGAGGATCAAATAAAATGTGAATCCGACGGATTGGTTTCTAATAATTCATGGAGGAGATTATCATATTTCTACAATTCACTTAGATGCGAAATCTAGAAATATATTTTTTGTGATTGTAGAAGATGTTTTTTGTTAGAACCCCCTCTTTTTTTTTTTCATTTTAAAGAATTGGTTAGTTGTCCAGTAACAAGTAACAATAATAGCAGTAATAGATAGTATTTAATGGCAGAAAAATAACAACAAATTCCATTTTTAATAAGATTTTTATCAATATTCGCGGCACGCGCTTTGTTGTTCTTGTATTAGACCCAAAAGGCTCCTTCTTGGCTTAATTACAAGGATAGAGCCTTATTTTCTATTAATTTTCTATTAAATAAAAATATGGAAAGAAAAAGAATATAAAACCCTAGTTTCGAGCGATCTGATACCTTTTTTTTTTTTTTCTCGTTGAAGATATTATGAGAATGGAACTCACTACAAAATCCAATGAGTTAAAATGTTAAAATGAAAGTAAAAAAGTAAAGGGCATTATAGGCTCACTCTTCTTTTGTTCTAAAATAGAAAAATGGATTAGATACAATCCAAATTAATAAATAAATAAAGGATAAAAATAGATATTTTTCCGATTGGATTCTATATTAATTCAAAGAAAAAGAGAGTTTTCTTTTTTGAATTGAATGAAGTTACACAACAAAGTTCTTATTCTAGTTCTAGTTTAATATAAATATAATAAAAAGATTTTTATTATATTAGTTTACTCAAGAGTTGCTCAATGAATCTGTTGATTTGGAATCACAGGGTGGGTAGATGTCACAGATGATGAATGGATTTCTTACCTATGTCACTATATTTTTGTTCGTCTATAATGATTGATTGATGAATCAAAAACTTTCAATTGTATTTTTCAAGTGGTATTCTTGCTTATCTTCCTATCTTTCTTTCAAAAATGGAAACTTAGGGAAGTGCTTTTTAAACATATGTATAAAAAGAACATATTTCATTTAGCCTCTTCATGTCCACTATAACTAGTTATTTCGGTTTTCTACTAGCAGCTTTAACTATAACCTCATCTCTATTTATCGGTCTGAGCAAGATACGACTTATTTGATTTGAAATTCTGAAATTCATTGAATGCACAATTCATAAAAAGAAATCTTCCTGGGATATTCAATATATTCTATAGTTCCTTACCGTGTCAATTTCCAATTCTTGGTCATTGAGATTCATGGGCAATACAGGTTAATATTTAAGGATATATATTACCTCCCCCTTTCTCCTTTCAAACAAATTAAAATGATTGAAGTTTTTCTATTTGGAATCGTGTTAGGTCTAATTCCTATTACTTTGGCTGGATTATTCGTAACTGCATATTTACAATACCGACGTGGTGATCAGTTGGACCTTTGATTAATTAACATCTTTTTTGTCTATTGACCCTCTATTTCTTTGTTTTAATCCTAATCCACAGGAGGTAAAATTAAGACTTTAGCCTGCTGTTCCATTATTTCAGTGTCATTCTCGATCTAACAAGAATGGAATCACGCTCTGTAGGATTTGAACCTACGACATCGGGTTTTGGAGACCCGCGTTCTACCGAACTGAACTAAGAGCGCTTTATTTTCATAAATAATTTTATGTGACCCCAATTCATCTTGCATGCATATACTATATAATTTCTATATAGAAATAGATAGATAGAATAGAGAAATAGATATATATATATAGAACTCTCATAATATAATATCTATATTGATAGAATATATATCTATTTCGATTGAGTGTGTATGTCCAATTTTAATCGGTCTCAATTGATCCCTTGTTACTGCTCATAAGATAAGTAATAGTTAGGGATAGGGATGACAGGATTTGAACCCGTGACATTTTGTACCCAAAACAAACGCGCTACCAAGCTGCGCTACATCCCTTTCAATTGGTTTACAGTGTCATTGTAAAGAATCTTTGTCTTGTTTTCCACATCTTGATTTTCTCCGTTGATATATAGAAATTATCCTGCCATTTTTTTCTTTTTAGTTTCATATCGTATAACATATAATATTAATTAGAATAAAAAAAAAAGAATATCTAATGAATCGTTGTACATTTCAATTTGAATTAGGAATTCCGCGTACAAATACAAGTGGTTATTAACTAAATAACCATCTGATCATATTTATATATGTAATATGTAATTCTGTATTACAAATTACAATAAAGAATTAAGAATAAAGAAGGAGGATTTAAAATGCGAGATCTAAAAACATATCTCTCCGTGGCACCAGTGGTAAGTACTCTATGGTTCGGGGCTTTAGCAGGTCTATTGATAGAGATCAATCGTTTATTCCCAGATGCATTGATATTCCCTTTTTTTTCATTCTAGTTATTGACACGGGAAGGGGTGAAGAAGATTAGAGATACAATCAAATATTTGTGATTAATCCCTCTTTCTCCTTCTTTTTTTTTTTAGAATTAGAATAAGTTAGAAAAGATAAAGAAGAAAGTTGGATTCGGCCTCAGTGAAACTCGGAATTCGGTCCAGGCTTCAATTGAATTTAATTAATAAGAAATTCAATTAATAATCAATTCCATTTCTATTAAATAATAGGGTGAGACCAGAAATGGAAATGGAATGGCTAGGGCGGGGCAACAATATCATACAGGATACTTAAATGAAAACTGAAATACTGTACTGTGATTCTAAATATAGTTAGAAATCATTGTATTACTTAATTATTACTATACTATATTGATTGGAACGCGATCCTTCATAATTGGATTTCGAGTTAGCAACTTCTATTTTTTTTTTCGTTCCTTTCTTCTTTTTCGCTTCGAATCGTAAAATAGAAGAGTTAAGTGAATCAAAAAACCAAAGGAGGTTCATGGCCCATGGCCAAGGGTAAAGATATCCGAATAAGAGTTATTTTGGAATGTACCAGTTGTGTTCGAAACAGTGTTAATAAGAAATCAACAGGTATTTCCAGATATATTACTCAAAAGAATCGACACAATACGCCTAGTCGATTAGAATTGAGAAAATTCTGTCCCTCTTGTTGCAAACATACGATTCACGGGGAGATAAAGAAATAGAGAAAATCGATCGCTTGTGTGTCACCCCTCCAAGGAACATGAAAAATGATATATTTTTTCATATTGTTAGAAATTCTATTACAAATTGTATATATAAGATATATTTTATATTTAAATAAACATATATTTATTAAAGAATTTATTAAAGAATAAAAAATAGAAAAAAATCCAATTTTGTAAGAAATAGGATTTTCGGTATAAGGAATAAGCAAACCATGGATAAATCTAAGCGACTCTTTCTTAAATCCAAGCGATCTTTTCGTAGGCGTTTGCCCCCGATCCAATCGGGGGATCGAATTGATTATAAAAACATGAGTTTAATTAGTCGATTTATTAGTGAACAAGGAAAAATATTATCTAGACGGGTGAATAGATTGACCTTAAAACAACAACGATTAATTACGATTGCTATAAAACAAGCTCGTATTTTATCTTCGTTACCTTTTCTTAATAATGAAAAACAATTTGAAAAAAGCGAGTCGGCCGCTAGAACTACTGGTCTTAAAACAAAAAAAAAATAGGGTTACTCCTCAATGGAATTCAAATTCCAATCGAAACTCAAATCAAATATGGATTGAGGTTTTATTCGAAAACTACGACAATCCCATTTTGATTATCGTGTTGTAAGAAAAAAGAGAATCGGTGAAGAATAATAAATCTTTTTTTATTGAACGTGGTTGTTCATTTTGACGACTTTCTCATATGATTCTATTTTTTCATACAAATATCTACTCTACTTTCCCGGAGTTCAGTCTCCGGGGAATTTTGTTTTATGATCTCATTGGAAATCATATAAAGACAATTCCTATTTAATATAGCTATTTGTGCAAGTATTTTACGATTAAGAAGCAACTGCCTCTTGTACAGATTATACATTAATATACTATAACTATAGTATATATTCTTTCTATTCTCACGAATTACTGCATTTATTCGACTGATCCACAAACGACGAAAATCCCTTTTTTTCCTATCTCTATCCCGATGAGCCGAAACCAAAGCTTTTATTTTCTGTTGAGTAATAGTTCGAGTAAGTCTTGAATGAGCCCCTCGAAAGCTTGATGTAAATAAACGAATTTTTGTCCTACGTTTCCGAGCTATATATCCTCGTTTAATTCTGGTCATTGAATAAATGAAACTTTGATGAATAATTAATTCTTTGATGAATAACTATTTGATTTCTTTTCTTTCAGTTATTCTTTTCCCTTTACTAGTCTCTTAATAAGAAAAACGGATTCTTCCAATGTATAAAATAAAAAATTCCAATGGCTTTTGCTACTATAACCTTCCCAACCACGATTTTTTCTTTTTATTTCTAAGCATTTAACCTCGAAATAAGAAATTGTATTGATACTAGGTATCAAAAAAGCATATTCAATTAAATAGAAATGGATAAAGAAATAGTGGATTCCATCGTTTCTATGGTTACTTCTTAAACGACGAGGTCCTCTCTATACACCGGAGCCCCTTCCCTCATTTAATCAACTATTGTTAACTTGTACAGTTCACACTCTTTGGCTCTACCCATGAAATAGCTAGTAATAGGTCTTTCACAACGAAATCTAACTATACAGTAACGGTATTTAAGTATGAAGATTAGCTGGGTAGCTGACCCTGTTAGTCCGTTCTTACAAGAATAAGGGCATAATCTTTCCGCTTTTTCGTTTTGAAATAGGATTTCCCCTGCTTAATGGATAAGCATTTGCTACCAATGGGGAAGTCTTTCTCATCTGAAATTGAAAAATGGAGGTGATTGGATTTGCACCAACGGAAACCATAAATTTGATACACAATAGAAGGAATTATTAATAGATTTTTTTTTAAGATAGTGAATGGAGTTCTTCCATTCTATCCTAACCGATCCCTGATACTGGAATAATTTGTTTCCTCTCTTTTGTCTTAGTCCATGATCGGAACGAGTCGCACATACACCCTAGTACATGTTCCTCGGCGCTGAGGGCATCCCCGAAGGGCGGGGGATTTCGTGACATTTCTGATTGGCTGTCTTGTGTTTCTAATAAGTTGTTTAATAGTTGGCATGTTGAATCGTATACATAATGAGCTGGTTTAGATCAATCCTAACCCGATGATTATGAATTACTTATATTCTATATTAATAGATTAATTAATAGAGATATTCTATTAAATATTAAATAAATATGAAATCCGGTAAGAAGATAAAATCTCAAATTGTGTATTTGTGCGGAATCCCTGCTAATTTTTTTATTCAACCGCTACACGATCAACAATTCCATGAGCTTGGGCTTCTGCTGCTGACATAAAAACATCCCTTTCCAGGTCTTCGGATACAACCCATAAAGGTTTGCCCGTTCTTTGTACATAAACCTTTGTGATAGTTTCGCGCAGTTTCAGTAGTTCTTCCGCTTCCAGGATAAATTCTCCCGTTTGTGCCTCATAAAAAGAACTTGCGGGTTGATGGATCATTACCCTGACGATATAACATAATAAATGGTTCCTCTATCTCGCACGATAAGGCGAGAGGAGAGATAAAGAATAATAAAAAAAGATAGAATTGAACAACCGTACGGGCATCTTTTGCGTATTGCATACGGCTCTACTATGGAATTGATTTTGACCTTCCATCGAAGAAATAGAAAAGATGGAGAGTCTATCAGACCTAAATCGGTAAATGATCCAATAACCACCCTTCCTTTTTTTTTTTGTTTTGGAGTAGTTAAAAAATACTATGATGGTTCCGTTGCTTTATTATTTCGTCTGTTATTCAGCAATCCCAAAGTTTCTTTTTTTTTTTTTCAAATAAGTTATATAAGTAAAAAAAATCTTGTTTTTTTTTTATTTTCATATTCTTTCCTAACATAAATATTGTTAAATGTTAAAAGCTTTCCGGTGTGAAAACAAAAAAGTTTGTGACGCTGAACTAGGCTCCTGATAGATCAGATAAAATAGGAAATACCCGTTTTCTCATACTACTCTTTCGATACATAATCGAATGGTTTTGAAAAATTTTCGCATATCGAATTCGAAGTGCCATGCTATTATTACTTAATATTCATATGGCGAAGGCATAGTCTTCTTTTTTTTTTTCTCAAATAAAAGACTCATTGGCGCCAAGCGTGAGGGAATGCTAGACGTTTGGTAATTTCTCCTCCTGCCAGAAGAAAAGATCCCATTGAAGCGGCTAATCCCATGCATACTGTCTGTATATCCGGTTGCACAAATTGCATAGTATCATAAATAGCTATTCCGGGTATTACCCATCCGCCCGGAGAATTTATAAACAAATAAAAATCTTTGGTAGCATCCTCCATACTGAAATATATCATAAGGCCAATAAGTTGATTCGATATCTCACTATCAACCCCTTGGCCTAAAAAAAAGAGTCTTTCTCGATAAAGTCGGTTGATTAGGATAAAATTTTATCCCTTAGGAGCCGTACATGCACCTTTTGATGCATACGGTTCACCAAAAATCGCGAAAAAGAATCAATGTGTAGATTTCAACCCTCTTTCTTTTTTCATAGCGGACTCTTTCGAACTTATAACGAAAGGTCTTTTTCTTACATTTTTCAAGAAAGACGACTTTTGACCCGTTTATCTATATTAATCTATATTATAATAAAAAATAATGTATTAAACACTTATTGAACTAACTTCTCATTGATGTATTGTTTTCATCGAGATCGAATCCAAATCACGATGTAATTTTCTTGTTTCTGAATGGGCTTCTTCAATTCTTTTAGGTTTCTGTTCTACTCCGAGTAAAGATCTACCCGATTTTGATTTGCACATATAGCACAAATATTCCAATACCACGTCTTTTTGCTACGACTTTTTTTTTTCTTCAATTTATTTCATGTTTTCCAGCAAATACAAATATATGATAGAAGTTGGAATCGTAGATATATTACCAATTGGGTTTTTTTTCTAAACAGAGCCTGGATGCTTCATTTTATTGGTCCAACCAAGCCAACCATAAATTATTGTAAATTGCTAATATTAATCTGGATACCTCCCCAAAAAATGGATCTAATTACACTTCATTACACTTCACGCTCCAAATTTTTGCTGATTCAATCAATCTTTTTTAGGGTGAAAGAGAGGATATCTCGATCGGGGGAGAGAACGGGGAAATCCCATATGCCCCAATATATCTGACAAGTCGCACTATACGTCAACCCAAGTTGCATCTTCCTCTCCAGAAATTCGAAAGGGTACTCTTGGAACACCAATAGGCATTAAATGAAAAAAGAATTAAATTAAGTAGTATATCTCGCTTTGATGCGGAAACGTAACAATGGGTTTATTGTCTTAATAATGATGGGTCTTTATTATATTTTATAGGTGGAAGAAATTCGTAAAAAAAAATCCTAAATACAAAAGGAAGACCAAGTGACTAAAAGAAAATTCTTACGAATAGGTCCTTTGAGTGATGAACAAATATGTCTGCATTCACTGATAGAAAGATATAAACACTCATATAAAATACGGTCAACCCCCCCTCCCCTCCACCATTGCGTATTGTTACTTATCGGGTATAGAATAGATCTGCTTCTTTTGTTCTTACGAATAGAATTCTTCCATTATTACTAAAAAACTAGAACAAATATTCATCTTTTACCCGAGATAATCCACTGAAAAGAGAGGGTCCATAGTATAGTTTTTTACAGTGCAATAAAGTTACATAGTGTCTATTTTTTGTTGATATAAGAGGTATTTTCATGGGTTTACCTTGGTATCGTGTTCATACCGTCGTATTAAATGATCCCGGCCGTTTGCTTTCTGTCCATATAATGCATACAGCTCTGGTTGCTGGTTGGGCCGGTTCGATGGCTCTATATGAATTAGCCGTTTTTGATCCCTCTGACCCTGTTCTTGACCCAATGTGGAGACAAGGTATGTTTGTTATACCCTTCATGACTCGTTTAGGAATAACCAATTCATGGGGTGGTTGGAGTATCACAGGAGGGACTATAACGAATCCAGGTATTTGGAGTTACGAAGGTGTGGCCGGGGCACATATTGTGTTTTCTGGCTTGTGCTTTTTGGCGGCTATCTGGCATTGGGTATATTGGGATCTAGAAATCTTTTGTGATGAACGTACAGGAAAACCTTCTTTGGATTTGCCAAAAATTTTTGGAATTCATTTATTTCTTTCAGGGGTGGCTTGTTTTGGTTTTGGCGCATTTCATGTAACAGGATTGTATGGTCCTGGAATATGGGTGTCCGATCCTTATGGACTAACCGGAAGGGTACAATCCGTAAATCCCGCATGGGGTGTGGAAGGTTTTGATCCTTTTGTTCCAGGGGGAATAGCCTCTCATCATATTGCAGCAGGGACATTGGGCATATTAGCGGGGCTTTTCCATCTTAGTGTCCGTCCACCCCAACGTCTGTACAAAGGATTGCGTATGGGAAATATTGAAACCGTCCTTTCCAGTAGTATCGCTGCTGTCTTTTTTGCAGCTTTTGTTGTTGCTGGAACTATGTGGTATGGTTCAGCAACTACTCCGATTGAATTATTTGGTCCCACTCGTTATCAATGGGATCAGGGATACTTCCAGCAAGAAATATATAGAAGAGTTGGTGCTGGGCTAGCCGAAAATCAAAGTTTATCAGAAGCTTGGTCTAAAATTCCCGAAAAATTAGCCTTTTATGATTACATTGGCAATAATCCGGCAAAAGGGGGATTGTTTAGAGCGGGCTCAATGGACAATGGGGATGGAATAGCTGTTGGGTGGTTAGGACACCCTATCTTTAGAGATAAAGAGGGGCGTGAACTTTTTGTACGTCGTATGCCTACTTTTTTTGAAACATTTCCGGTTGTTTTGGTAGACGGAGACGGAATTGTTAGAGCCGATGTTCCTTTTCGAAGGGCGGAATCGAAGTATAGTGTCGAACAAGTAGGTGTAACTGTTGAGTTCTATGGTGGCGAACTCAATGGAGTCAGTTATAGTGATCCTGCTACTGTGAAAAAATATGCTAGACGTGCTCAATTGGGTGAAATTTTTGAATTAGATCGTGCTACTTTGAAATCCGATGGTGTTTTTCGTAGCAGTCCAAGGGGTTGGTTTACTTTTGGACATGCTTCGTTTGCTCTGCTCTTCTTTTTCGGACACATTTGGCATGGTGCTAGAACCTTGTTCAGAGATGTTTTTGCTGGTATTGACCCAGATTTGGATACTCAAGTAGAATTTGGAACATTCCAAAAACTTGGAGATCCAACTACAAGAAGACAAGTAGTCTGATACAACATTGTTTTGTTTCTTTTGGACTTTATTTTCTTTTTGTGATTTGAATTTGACATAGGGAATCGGATAAATCTTGATTTGACTCGCTATTTTTACTCTTGTTCTTTCTTTTTCTTTATCCGAGAGACGATCCCAAATAAACAGGTATGAAAGCTATAATTGTAAACCACGATCAAATCCATGGAAGCATTGGTTTATACATTCCTCTTAGTTTCGACTTTAGGAATAATTTTTTTCGCTATCTTTTTTAGAGAACCACCTAAAGTTCCAACTAAAAAGACGAAATGATTTTTCAGTATCTCAATTGAAGTAATGAGCCTCCCAAAATTGGGAGGCTCATTACTTCAACTAGTCCCCATGTTCTTCGAATGGATCTCTTAGTTGTTGAGAGGGTTGCCCAAAAGCAGTATATAAGGCGTACCCAGTAAAACTTACAAGTAAACCAGATATAGAGATGGCAACTAGGGTTGCTGTTTCCATTATTATATAATTTCAAGACCAAAATGGATCTAGGATAAGATCATTTATTTACAGCGGAATGGTATACAAAGTCAACAGATCTCAATGAATAAAAAATAGGATTTATGGCTACACAAACTGTTGAGGGTAGTTCTAGATCTGGTCCAAGACGAACTACTGTAGGGAATTTATTAAAACCATTGAATTCGGAATATGGTAAAGTAGCCCCTGGGTGGGGAACTACGCCTTTGATGGGTGTTGCAATGGCTCTATTTGCGATATTTCTATCTATTATTTTGGAGATTTTTAATTCTTCCATTTTACTGGACGGAATTTCTATGAATTAGATTCACAAGAACCGACTAACTAGTTTTTCAATACAAAGTGAAACATTTAGGTCTTAGATTTTTAGCCCATTCTATTTTGGTTTGGTAGTTCGACCGTGGAATTTCTTTTCTTCTGTATTTCCGGAATATGAGTGTGTGACTTGTTATAATTGATCCTATTGATAGTACAGAGAGTGAGTCTGTCATCTTGCTAGAGATGGTTTTATCCCGTCTGATATTTATTCTAGTATCTGGAGCACGGAATATAGAAAATTGATTCTAAAGTATTAGAACTATGATTCATACTTACTATTTAGACCCCGCAAACCGGACTTAAAAGATTTTTTCAAAGAGTTAGAAGTTCTAAAAAATCGAAAGATTATGATTCTTTCAAACTGCCACTTCTCCTTATTTTTATCAAAGGACAGACGTTTCTTTGGATTTTTTTCATTCTATCTATTCATTGAATAAGTGATGATCCACTAGTTCTTACTCAGGGAATTTTTGGACTTAGATTGAAGATTTTATTGAATCATCGTGGTTTTGGTATGAATCTGAGGTTTTTTTTTTAATCGATTCATAGGGTCTTAACAAGAGAATTCCTATCAATAATAAAGAAGACAGCAGTAAGGTCGCATTACACACAAAAAAAATAACACAAATCAAAGAAAAAAAAAGTTAAGTAAATAGAATATTCAAGAGGCCAGTAACGATCAAGATAAAGACGAGTGAGCCGACTTGAAATTTTGGCATTATAACCACAAAGAAGAGCTCTCGGATTTCTATTTTTTGTATCTTCAGAGAAGATTGGAATCATAGGGTTAAGTTAAGAAGTTGCAAACTTTCTATTACACATATCTGTTATAACCAGTATTTGGGTATTTCTGTTTGAGCCGTACGAGATGAAATTCTCATATACGGTTCTCAGAGGGGGAGTTCCTTTACCTATCTCAATAAAGTCTATGATTGGTTCGAAGAACGTCTTGAAATTCAGGCGATTGCGGATGATATAACTAGTAAATACGTTCCTCCTCATGTCAACATATTTTATTGTTTAGGAGGAATTACACTTACTTGTTTTTTAGTCCAAGTAGCGACGGGGTTTGCTATGACTTTTTACTACCGTCCCACCGTTACTGAGGCTTTTGCTTCTGTTCAATATATAATGACCGAAGCTAACTTTGGTTGGTTAATCCGATCAGTTCATCGATGGTCGGCAAGTATGATGGTCCTAATGATGATCCTGCACGTATTTCGTGTGTATCTCACCGGTGGTTTTAAAAAACCTCGCGAATTGACTTGGGTTACAGGTGTAGTTTTGGCTGTATTGACCGCATCCTTTGGTGTAACTGGTTATTCCTTACCTTGGGACCAAATTGGTTATTGGGCAGTCAAAATTGTAACAGGCGTACCTGAAGCCATTCCTGTAATAGGATCATCTGTGGTAGAGTTATTACGCGGAAGTGCTAGTGTGGGACAATCTACTTTGACTCGTTTTTATAGTTTACACACTTTTGTATTACCTCTTCTTACTGCCGTATTTATGTTAATGCACTTTCCAATGATACGTAAGCAAGGCATTTCCGGTCCTTTATAGAGAATATGGATCATAGATATTTTGAATCAATCATTTATCATTTGGGGGAGGAGAACTATAGTATTTCATTGCTAGAAATATGGATTATTTAAAAGAATAAGACATGTTTTTGGATATTTCCCTTCAACTTCACTAAATTGGATTATTTATTTGACAGACACGAATAGTTGAAGGGAATTCTTCGAAGAAAAAATGGATTATGGGAGTGTGTGACTTGAACTATTGATTGGGCCGCGCAGATATATGACTTTTTCTTATCTGCCACATTTGAATTCACAATTAAATGTGTCTTTGTTCCAACCACCGCGCAAGCCCCCTACAGAGGATAGGCTGGTTCGCTCGAAGAGAATCTTTTCTATGATCATACTCCATCATGTCCTGCATGAACAGGCTCCGTAAGATCCAGTAAAATAAGTGATGTGGTAGAATCCAGATTTTGTCTTATCTATTTCACTTAACTTAATAGTATGGAAATGCATTCATTTCCTCTGCATTGACTCGATTTATGATACTATCGGAGTGAAATAAGTAGATCTAAAGAAGAACAGGGGCTAGATTATATTAGTAACAAGTAAATCCTTTGTATGTAAAGTAAAAAGTCTCGAGATTTGGGGGGGAATAAGGGCCAACCGCAAGGTCTGAGATG